AAAGCAAATCGACTTCGATTCTTGAATAATCCACATCACTTCTTCTTCTATTGTAACTGTAACAAAAGATTCTCTTTTTATATGGAAAAGGCCCGTATCAAGAATTATGATTTTACGTATAGACAATTCCTCAATATCTTGTTCATTCGCAACAAAAAATTTTCTTTGTGCGTCGGTAAAAAAAGACATGCTTTTTTGGAGAGAGATACTATTTCACCAATCGAGTCACAGGTATCTAACATATTCATACCTAACGATTTTCCACAAAGGGGTAACGAAAGGTATAACTTGTACAAATCTTTCCATTTTCCAATTCGATCCGATCTATTCGTTCGTAGAACTATTTACTCGATCGCAGACATTTCTGGAACACCTCTAACAGAGGAAGAAATAGTCAATTTGGAAAGAACTTATTGTCAACCTCTTTCAGATCTGAATCTATCTGATTCAGAAAGGAAGAACTTGCATCAGTATCTGAATTTCAATTCAAACATGGGTTTGATTCACACTCCACGTTCTGAGAAATCTTTACCATCCGAAACGAGTAAAAAATTGCGTCTTTGGCGAAATTGGCTAAAGAAAGGCGTTGAGAAAGGGCAGATGGGTAGAACCGTTCAACGAGATAGTGCTTTTTCAACTCTCTCAAAATGGAATCTATTCCAAACATATATGCCATGGTTCTTTACTTCGACAGGGTACAAATATCTAAATTTGATATTTTTAGATGCTTTTTCAGACCTATTGCCGATGCTAAGTAGCAGTCACAAATTTGTATCCAATTTTCATTATATTATGCACAGATCAGGATGGCGAATTCTTAAGCTAAAATGGCGAGCTCTTAAGCTAAAATTGTGGGGATTGTGGGCACCGATAAGTGAGATTTCAAGTGATATTTCATGGAAGTGTTTCCGTAGGCTTCTTCGGGTCGAAGAAATGATTCATCGAAATAATGAGTCACCGTTGATATCGACACATCTGAGCTCGCCAAATGTTCGGGAGTTCCTCTATTCAAGCCTTTTACTTCTTCTTCTTGCTGGATGTCTCGTTCAGGTACTTCTTTTCTCTGTTTCCCTAGACTCTAGTGAGTTACAGACAGAGTTCGAGAGGATAAAATCTTTGACGATTCCATCATACACGATTGGGGTGTACAAACTTGTGGATGGGTATCCTAAACCTGAACCGAATTCTTTCTGGTTAAAGAATCTCTTTCTAGTTGCTCGGGAACAATTAGAAGATTTTCTAGCAGAAATACTGGGTTTTGCGCAATTTGGTGGTGGTCCCGCTTATGGGGTCAAATTTATACAGAAGATATTTTTCAATCTCATCGATCTCATAAGTATCATACCAAATCCCACCAATCGAATCACTTTTTCGAGAAATACGAGACATCTAAGTCATACAAGTAAAGAGATCTATTCATGGATAAGAAAAGGACAAAGGTTTCAGACTCATGATGAAATAGAATCCTGGATCGAGACCTGTGATTGGTTTTTGGATAAAGAGAGAGTTTACTCGTTTCATTTCTCCACCTTAAGGCCAGAAAAAGGGATTGATAAAATTCTATGGAGTCTGACTCATATTGATCATTTAGTAAAGAGTGACTATGGTTATCAAATGTTTGAACAAGCGGGAGCAATTTACTTACGATACGTAGTTGACATTCATCAAAAGGATCTAATGAATTATGAGTTCAATACATCCTGTTTAGCAGAAAGACGGATATTCCTTGCTCATTATCAGACAATCACTTATTCACAAACCTCGTGTGGGGCTAATAGTTTTCATTTCCCATCTCATGGAAAACAAAAAACCTTTTCGTTCCGCCTAGCCCTATCCCCCTCTAGGGGTATTTTAGTGATAGGTCCTATAGGAACTGGACGATCCTATTTGGTCAAATCCCTAGCGACAAACTCCTATCTTCCTTTCATTACGGTATTTCTGAACAAGCTGGATTTGAAAATAGCTATTGATGATCTCGATCCTGAGGACTATATGGGTGTGCTTGATGATGTGGATATTGATGGTATTGATGATGATAGCGATCCTGCTAAGGACTATATGGGTGCGCTTAAAGATGTGGATATTGATGGTATTGATGATCGCGACTCTATTTATTCGAACTTGGACTCGGACCCGGAGCTGAGGGAGGAGTATACGGTGGATGATGAGATGCTTAGGTCTATCATCGAGTTGGAAATAGACCTAGCTTCTATCAACTTGCAATTCGAATTGGCAAGAACAATGTCTCCTTGCATAGTATGGATTCCAAACATTCATGATCTGTATGTGGATGAGTCGGAGTCCCTCGGTTTATTATTGAACTATCTCTCCGGGGATTGTGAAAGACGGTCCACTAGAGATATTCTTGTTATTGCTTCGACTCATATTCCCCAAAAAGTGGATCCCGCTCTAATAGCTCCGAATAAATTAAATACATGCATTAAGATACGAAGGCTTCTTATTCCACAACAACGAAAGCACGTTTTCACCCTTTCATATA